ATTTACTGTTCGATATTTCCGGTATGTAATTGACTCGTATATAAAGAAAGAAAGTCTTTCATTTCCTAGTTCGATATTCCAGATATTCCATTAGAATGACTGATGTTGGACTAGCTGACTCCCTAAGCTTTGCCGTATTGCATTAGAAAGTGGGGAATTCCTTCGTCTTTGGTATGCGAATTTCAAGCTGCTACTGCTCCGATAGCTGCTTTAGAGGTTGCTTAGCCGGTATCTGACTGAACTAGCTGGTTTAGATTTCATTAGTTGAAAGCGGTATCTGACTGAACTAGCTGGTTTAGATTTCATTAGTTGAAAGTCTCGCACTATTTAAACAAAGACTGTGTAAAAGGGATATGATATAAGGGAAGGATTGACCTGTTGGTTGACTTCTCAATTGAGAAATGGAATGAAACTGGCAATGCTCTCTTCGGTCCTAGCTGAGTTCTGTCTTAGCTTTACGGCAAAGGGATAGGCTTAGCCTATTGAAGGGGGAGAGCTAGGCTGCGTTCACCATCGAATAACGGGGTAAAAGGCTGCTTTCAGATCTCTTTCCCTGTAGTCGTACTATGACTTTCTGAGGGATTGAACTCTAGTCGTACTATTCGATATCATCTAGCAAAGAAGTCAGCTATGGGCAAGAGGCCACCAAAGCGGGTTTAACCAGTTAGAGCTCAGCCGACCCCTTCTTGATTCCGTTTTTTCCCTATTTGAGATAGATGAATCAATGGAACTTTGATCCCCGGTTCCTGCTTGGTCTAATGTCTGGGTGCGTATGGCGGTACACTGAGAGCACCTTTCAAGTCGGCTGAAAAAGAAAGAAAAAATGAAAATTGGTCGAGAAAAAGAACCGCGCTAGTCGGAATTTGGGGAAAGATAGAGAGCTCTCTAGGCTCTCCTGATCAAATTGAGAGTTCGCTTTGCCAGTCCATGAATATGTCGCACCCAGCAGTTCGAGGAGTTGCCAGATACGGATCGAAGCCCTGCCTCGAAAAAGTCAGGACTTTTGGGCAGATTCCAGTATTCGACCCATCTCTTTCTGCCGATTCCTCCGGTTGTCGGAATCTCTGGTTCGATCAGGACCAGGAGTCCCTTTCATTCGTTTATGGGAGCGACTCTCTGTTCCCATTCTCCACCGGGTCATCAAGTGATTAGCCAGCTCAATCCATTTTTCCATCCGAGGATCTTCACCCTAGGACTGACTCTGTTCGACCTGCCTTGATTGCCTAGCTAATGCTACCGTCGCAAGCAACCTACACTAAGCGAGCTAGAAGCTAAAGTGAATCTTTTTTGGCATCTTTTTCTTTGCTTTGACCGCGACTTTGTTTGGTCTTCCTCTTTCCTTCGGCCCATGTTTCAAAGCTAGCAAAAAGTTCGAGCCTCCGGGATCTCTCTTGAACGGCGGCGGTCGGTCAGTCCTTTTCTTCTGTTGATGCTGAGACTGATGCTTTGACTGTCTCCCATATCATTGAGAATAAAGATCCACTTGTCGACGCTAAACTCAGTACCTCGCTTCCTTCCTAGTACACCTAATAGACCCATACTCATTACGAATGTGTTCACCAGACATCTGACTTAGCAACCTTCTGCTTAGACCGGCAACGATAAGGAAGGAGATCTTTGGATAATGGGATATAGAAGTCAGGTGCGACGGTCAGCTCAGTCAGAGCGGAAGCGGTCAGGTAAGGTTATCGTCAGACAATGTAGTGCAAGCGACGGGTAGCGCTTGCCTTATGAAGAAGGCGACTACAATGGGAGACGAAGGCGACGTGGGCTCGCCATATAGATGTAGCGCTAGCTAGGTTACGGTAGCGCTTGCCATAAAGAAGCTAGCCAGAAAGCAGGTCAGGCAGGCGAGCGATAGTACAAGCAAGCTAACACGCGGGCGAGGTTGAAGGGGTCTTGCGCAACCTTCGGATTGTCGCAAGCGCAACCTTTGACCCCTTCGTCGACAACCTCTCATTTGTTCGACTACTCGCGGGGCCTGCTGCGTTTAAAGAAGCTCCACCCGGGAAAAGAGTGGAAAGCAGCTTTGATATGATAACGAAGAGGTCGCATTGAGATCTTCTATCCAAGGATCTCGATCTAGGCGAGAGGTTGCGCTTGCCATGCTGAACCAACTTTTTCCTTTCTTGACTGGTGGTGAACCCTCCTCTCTTCTTTCTGGGTCCGCCCGTACCAGCTAACTCGCTTTCCTCCTAAAGGGTCAAAAGGGCCTACCTTGCATACCTGTTATCGGACTGTCATTTTTGATCGAATCTCTGTAGAGGAGTGTGAAGAAATGATAGATGATATTCTGTCTGGTGATTACCAGCTATCTCCAATCCTTGTCTGTCACATAGAGGAGGATGAAGATGAAGATGAATACGAATCTTTTTGTCATCAAAAAACAGTTCTGAGTTCATCTTTCTGCGGTCTCTTACGTTTTTACCCTAAGAAAAAAGCTGGTTATCTCACTCTTAGTAGACCTTCTACTGAGAAGGATGTCTTGTTAATTGCAGCTTTAGAACAAGTTTTATTGGAGAGTACAGAGGAATGTTCTAGTATAGAGGATCTGGTTTATGACTATCATTCGGATATAAAAAAAGAAATGCTCCATGTGAATCGAATCTTTCGTATTGAAATAGATTATCCACCAGATATAGGCCCCTTTCTGAAGAGGATCTCTTCAATCAATCTACAGTATGATACACATATATATCAATATATTATCTCATTTCAGAATCTTTCTTACATTGACGAGTATGGGTTGTGTCATGAAAGCATGAATGGGACTTATACTGTTGGTGATCTCAGTAGAATAGTACTGAATCTAGTCTTAAAGGAGATATTCGATTATGAGTTTAGAAAAGTCTTTCCTGGTATAGCATTTTTAAGATTCGTCAATCAAGTGATTATTGGAACAAAGGATAGTGATGAAGTTCTCTTCAACGAGGAGGAAGGATATGCATTACTCAAATCACTTGGACTGACTGGTCAGATTCTTTCTAGAGGTATAGGTGAAAGTCCTTTACCAATTAGTGGAAATAAGTTACTCAAAATTCGGCCTATAGGGTAAGAGGAAGAAAGAACAGATGGTGAAACCAGCATCGAATAGGTGCTGAAAGCTGGCCTTCTGAAGGAAGAATTCAATCTTAAGCTCAAGACTTGAGAAGCCCGCGTCGATTCCCATGCACTAGAAACAGAGAAGACATCCATCAGGATGAAGTAGCCAGTGAAGTTTGCCCAGAAAGCAGGTAGTTCAGTTCCAGAGCTGAAAGCAACTTCCGATAGCTCATTCCCTGCCGACTAGAGTGTGCCATTCACGGTAATGAAAAGGAGGTATCAACGAGCCTTCCCTGCATTAGAATGAGCAGTGGGAAGGGATAGCATCTATGTACCGCATTGACTACATTTCTCCTTCGAGATTGTGAAGGCAAGACGCTCTATTTGCGGTTGCGTTTAGTTAGCTGTTTACAAAGGAGAAAGAGAATCACTCGAGTAAGAAGTCAGTGTTGGCGTTCGATGAAAGAAGAGAGGGTCTCCCTGAACGATGAAATAAGCTAGAGAGGTGGGAAGTCCATCTACCACTAGCAAGAATCAGGGCAAGCTAACTCATGAAACAGCTGCGTTTGTGGTAAAATGAAGAAGCAAGGAAAGCCTAAACAAAGTCTGAGCCAAGAGCTTCTTGTCTTCCATCAGCCTGCTCTGACTTTCGTCGAAAGAGCATTTAGGGATGCTTTCATGCCCGGTTGAAGAAATGCTGGGAGTCAATGTTAGATTCTATTGAAAGGTTGGTAATCGAGGCGTAGACCTCTTACTGGTAAGCTAGCCCCAGTGCCAACATCTATATCAGCACCCATTGCAAGAAAAAGGAAGCCGGAGCAGCATATGGGACAAGTGGTAGGCTTAGATCATCATCTCGATTGGAAACTATAGCACATCATCATTTGCTATGCTATGTATTTACAATCTCTCTCGAATACAAAACCCTCCGAATTCCTACTCCCTATGGCACTGTTCTCGTATCTCAAAGAAAGAGACAAGGAGCCACCTCATCCGAGTCAGAGCTTTCAGTGACTTCTTGACCATTCATTCTTAGCATATGGGTTCATTACTGTTTCATAGTATCTAAAACGATTACCCGCGTAAAGTGATTTTATAGCAAGCTTCTTTCCTACTCTCTTTCTTATACCTGTTGTGTTGTTCAGTCCCTAGAAATAACTGGATGCTCTTACTGCCTCTCTTTTTTATAGCTTCAACGGGGCTTTGTTAGCCTTTTAAGCACCCTTGCAGGTCAGATGATCTGATCATTGATACCAAAACTACAGTACCACGAATCCCTTGGTGTGGCTTATCACTTCATTCCTAGGTGTGGTATTCCCTGTTCTAAACATCCAAACCTTCTTCTTTGTATACATTGAATACAGGTACGAAAACTAATTATATGGTGACTGTATGCCCTTTAAAAACACAGTTTAGCAACTTTCATGAGGGTTAACCTAAAGCAAACTCAGAAGTTGTTCACAAGTACAAGATTTGGATCATTAACTGTAAAGAAGTGATTTGACAGAGACAACGTTGAACCTCGCGGGAAGTGTTGTATACTTTGAGATGAGAAAAGGTGAATCTCACCCTCTCCAGCAAACCTGGAAAGTCTAGTTTTGCGGAACTGGAACTTCAGCACCTTCCTTTCTACCTCCCTTGTTCTATCATACAGCTGGAAAGAGAGGATCAGATGAATTGAATCAATCGTTTTTGATATCCTGGTGCGGAGCTTGGCCAAACTCTCCCCATCTATGAACGAGAACCCGCTCTTTCTCTTTGACACAGAAAAGAGTCTATCTAATCAAGGTATACCAGGTCTAGTAGGAGGCAAATCTCCTATTGTTCTTACAGAATATGCTCTTCTTGTTCTCAAACACTGAGACTGAGATAGCAAGGAGCCTAGACGGCCTAAAGGCTGGTCTCTCACTCAAAAACAATACGGGAAGCAAGTTCTTTCAGTACCGAAATTAGTCATTGTTGAGTCTCAAGGTAGTCTGAGAGATAGAACCGGTGTTTTTGGCTGTCTACTTGAATTATCTGTTACACCACCTGGGGCTAAGGCTGTTGAAGGCAAGTCAGTAAAGATAGATTACCGAGTTGAGGATGGGATAAGTGCCATAGAAAGCTTGAAGTTTCCTCCTGTAGGTAGCTCAAAGTACGGTTTCGAAGTCAACTTCCCTTATTCTATTTTATTTCGGGTAGCTAAGACTTGAAGTTCAGTTATCGGAAGAAGTTATGTCTCAAGTGAAGTCATCTGATGCCTATCCTCGCCTCATAACGAGTAATGTCGGCAGTCTCGATCGAAGGATAGGGATGTTCCAGAAGTAGTCTCAAGGAAAGTTAGCTCTGTTTATGCCAAGGCAGAGGAAGAACTGGTTGGCAATGAGTAAGAGAATGAATCCCCCACCGAGTCAGTTGATGAGAAAGAGTCTGTTGCTGTGTCCACAGCTTTTTCAGGAGAGTCAGTCATCGGGAGAGAGGTGGCAGGTGTGGCTGTAGTCTTTGTTGCACGAGTAGCTGGATATTCTAGTCTTTTCGAAACTAACTATGACACTACGTTCCCATAAGACATGGAATTAGACTGTTTACTCGAAGTATGGAATAGTTGTACCTTATTGAGCGAAGTCTGCTCTCGTTTCATCCGGTGGGGAGTTTCACTCAAGAATGAATCTGTTGTTTTGTCTCATTCTTTCTCTACCTACATTAGCACGGGAATGAGTGACTAATAACGAGTGAACGAGAATGGCTTTGCATGAACTTGTTCCTTCTAGCTTCTTTGTTTTGAGCTGTGGTACCTAACCCGAAGTAGGGAACAGCGAGCATCAAGCGTCAGGCATCGGTAAAAGAGGTTGGCATCGACTAAGTGACCCTAGCCTCGTGCGAGGTATACAAAGGCAAGGAGTCAGAAGCTGGTATCAGAGGTAGGTGAAATCGAGTTAGGTTTGAAGACATGTTATGAATCTGTTGGTGCTATTGATTCTGTTGGGTCTGCTAGCGCTTCGATTCTTCTTTCCTAGACTATTTCGTACGAGTAAGCTTTCGAAGTCGGTTATTGAATGAGTGGATATCAGGAATGGTCCCACATCCACCCTTTCACCCTTCATGCTAAGACCACTTTGTGTACTGCGTCTTCTATCGCTATCTACAGTGATTCTCCCGGAGTGAGGACACTGCTGGAATAGCCCGAGAGAAAGACAAAACAAGGGTTCTCGTTCATAGATGGGAGTGGTGAGGCGGGTCCCGTCCACCGGACTACTTTACTTCAGTCAACAAGAGTACAGGAACTGGTTTCACAAAAGGGTCTAGAACTACATAGGTCTGATACCTTCTTCCATTGCCCGGCCTAGCGGGGCTATCAGGTACTCTGAACCCTCAACCATTCTCCCAACCCTCTAGGGTTTCCCTCTAAGTACAGCTAAGTAACTAAACCCTCTTTTGCTTTTTTACTCTTCCTTGCAGAAGTGAGTCTATTTTGATTCCGTAGCCCCATAGATTGTCCCGCAATCTCTTCCAAGCCGATGAGAGATCACTTTTTCCCTCCCCTTTGGTCTGAAATAGCCGTACGCACTCTGGAGGTAGAGCCCAAGAATCCTATCTTTTTGTTGAGTGGAAGTAGGAATGGAGTGGCTCATGCCAGACCGGAGAGATCATACTTATCGGCTAGCTCAATCGCAAATCGGGCATCCCCATGATATATTCAGCCAGCTTGTTAGCTCAGCCTCTTGCAGACCCTCGGGACTCGACATAAATTCTTATAGGATTCCATTTCGTCTCCACAAAAAAGTTAGCCTGTCTGCCTGCAAGGCCCAATCGAAGCAGATTGTCCCCGACCTTAAGGGTGCCGGATAGCGCCCCTTCACTTGTAGTTTTGCTACTCTAGGACATCAACACCAACTCAGGCTCCAGCCCTAACTTCAGCTTTAGATGAAACTTATAATTAGGCTTCAGCTCCAGCTCTAGCTTAGGCTTCAAGCATAGAATTAGGCACCAGCCTCGGCCTAGGCATCGGCTTCCTTCTTCGTAGTCTTCTTCTTCCCTCGGATTCGGCATAGCCTTCTTCAGATTATTCATCCTTGTCTTCGTCTCTGTCTACCAGATCGGATCCAATCAAAGCTGTTCGTCCCCCTTCTCGACGTTCCCGGAGGGTGGCTCTTCACTTGGTGTTCACTATTCTAGGGTCTTGGCACTAACAATGGCACAGACTTTCACTTCGACTTAGTCCTCAGCTCGTGAATCTGGCTATCTAAATAGATCCGGATTCCTTTCTGATGCACCTTATGTTTCCAAAAGGTAAGACTTACCCCTTCCTTTCTAGGTACCTGGGTCTTTGCCTGCCGGATATCACTCAATCGATGCGGTTCGTCCCCTTCCTCCAGCCCTTCCAGCGCTTCTGGATGACCCTTCGTACCCGTATTCAGAATTATACCTCCGCGGATCTCCCCTCCTTCTCCGAAAGCTTGACGAATCAGACTGGGCAATTCCTTACTTTCACTTCATAATCTGGTACTTCACCTGGGGTTAGGCTTTTCAACTGGGCCAAGGGAGAATGAAAACTTTTACTTCGGAAGGAGGAATGGCAAGTAGAGTTCCCACTGCAGCAGTTTCCGAATCAGGGATGTGAAATGACTCAGAATTAGACCCATTTGTTACCCTTTTTGGAATAGTTGAGGCAGAAATGTAATAAAGAAAATAATAGGGTAGGGGCCTGTCGATGTGGTACTTCAGTTTGTGAAAGGATAAAGCTAGTTGGTAAGGGTACGGAAGCAATACGAACAAGCAATGCCTCCCAGGGCCTAACAGTCAGTACGTAGCACTCCCTTTCAATTATCCATGGTGTCTTCCTTACCAGTTCCTGGCTTGACTAAACCAATCTATCAACCTTCATAACCTGCTTATAGTTTACATGTCTCGGGCTAAATCACATTCTAAGACCACTGTAGGCTCTTAAAAGACCTGTTTAGCAACCCTTATATTATATTCTATTCCCTCTAGTTTTGTGAATGGAGTGGTTTTACGGGGGTTTCCCCTTGTCAGTCTGGTTTTTCCTCTCTGTTTTCTTATCAGTCTCTGTTTTCTTATCAGTCTCTGTTTTCTGATCAGTCTTGGTTTTCTGATCAGTTAATTTCTTCATCTCATCTTGAAGATGATCAATCTTACTTTTCATCTCGGAGATCTCTCTATCCTTCTCTGAAATGATGCTGATCATCTCTCTATCCCTTTGAGAGAGTTTTTCACTAAGAATCTCACTCTTAGTCTGAAGGTGATTCATTTCTTTCCTGAGAAAGAATAAGATTCTATCTCCCAAAAGAGGACTAACGTTAGACAGATTTCTGATATGAATAGGTTCGGTATCAATCCATATATTCTTGATATATACTGGTAACCTTTTAGAATCCATGCTAAGACCTAACTTGTATAAACTTTCTTGCTTATGGATTTCCAGTTCTTTCCAATTGACTTTAAAGCTGGAAGTAACCGAGACCAGTTGTTTCCGAGATGGGTCATCGTACTGTGACTGAAACCATTCCAGTGTCACTAAGCTTTTAGCAGCACCTTTGTGCTTGAGAACAATCTTTCCATCCGCGTCTTTCTCTATGTATCCATAAGATTTAGGGGCTAAAAAGTAGCCCTTGATGATTCTTGCTTCTAGCTTTAACATACCTAAGACCGAAGATGAAATCAATTCATCAGGGAGCGGCTGTCCTAGCACAACTGAGTCAGTATCAGTGTAGTAACAGTCCTCCCTTGAGATGTAAGGGTACATATAGATCCTAGCACTGGCTGTGATAGCAGCAGCTAGTTGTACAGCACCGTTCCTTGGTGGGTTCCATTCTTCCGGGGTATTACCGGTATTGACATGGTAGGAAACTAAGTATTTATCCTTACCAAGCAGTGAACCATACATAAAGGAATCTTTTTTGTACAATGTTTTATAGCGATCATGATCACAGATCTCGGCTGTAGTGCTTTCTGGGTTAATACCAAATCTCCCGTATAGTGAATTCATAAGGATCTTGTACACATAGGATAAAGCTTCATTTCCATCTTTCTTTGCTTCTATCCTCTTTGAGGATTGTGTGTTAACAAATTCTATGAAAGGGCTTTCCATTCTCTCATAGAGGTAGCCAGAGAGTGGGAGCACGGTGTAACCAAGGTCTCTTGCAAACTTCAATTCCTCGCTATAGTAGACACCTACAAACTCACCTGTTGGAAAGATGAGAGTGTTATTCTTGTTTCGATAGGGAAGAAAGGGTTTCTTGATTGTCTTCGGACAGACCACATAAGCCTCTATAAAGCCATACAAGCTATCGAGGTCCTTCTCATCCAGATTTCCATGCCAGACAGGTTTACCACCAGGCATTGGATAGTTCTTCATGACAAATGGATAGAGTGAGTTAACATCGTAGTAGTATAGGTCCTCACCATAAGGTTTGTATGTATCAGTATGTCCTCCGTAGTATGCTTTTCTAATAAAGTTGTCTTGATTCATGTTTGGTATGTAGATAGGCCAATTTTCCTCATCATAATATCTCAAACGAAAGATGCTTAGAGCTAGTGAGGATAGGGTGATTTTGCTCACGATATCCAATTTATAAATATCAAAATAAATCTCTTGTGCTTTCTGCATTATCCCACCAAGAAGGAGGATATCCTGCTTCATATACTCAATCAAGTTCTCCCTATCATCTTCCAAATTGTCTAGAGACACATTCTCGTGATCGATTGTTCCTTTACTACCAAGAGATGGGCATAGACTCTTAGCCAGGTTATCGAGTGTCCCAGGAAGAAGATTCAATGAATCTCTCAACCTGAATAAGACCCTCCTACCTGAATAGACTAATAACTCGTAAAGCCTATTATTCCTCATCAGTGGTTTAAGCGTGTAGTCATGATGACATACAAGGTGATTCAGTATTAGAACACCATCAAATCTGGAGAAGTTATGAAAATAGATAGTATTTGCTTTTCTATCTTTCTTCACTAGAGCTATGATCTTGTTGACCAAGTCAAAGAGGACCTTTTTACTCCTTTCTTCAAATGATTCTATGTATCCAGAGTAGTCTTCACTGAAGTAGGTATAAATGAGACTCTCCTTGACGTCTATACCAGGACGAACCAACATGAGACCAGCGGCATAAGGTCTATGTTTATTATCAATCAGAATCGTCTCGAGATCAGAGACCATGAATGGTTTCCTCTCATCGCTCGTTTTAAAGAGAGCAGTTATACACTCTTTATACTGACGCGTTGAATGTTGGATCTTTCTAGCTGTGATTGCTTCGATCTCACCCAATTCAGTCTGATAAAATGAGAGCAGTTCCTGATATCTATCAGAGACTTTGAGTTCTGGGCGATCCTGCTTTTCTACCTGGTCCATATAAGCTCTGATTATGACTTGAACAAGACATGAACCGTTGTAGAGTTCTGCATTCTTCAGAAAGGATTCTTTCACCCGAGCACAGATTTCATTCTTTGGTAGGAGAGTCCCATCATTCGAGGTCAAGGGAATAGCACAGCCTAGTGTATATGTGATCTCTTCTCCGAAAGATTGGTTCATCTTCAAGGAGATTGTGAACTTACCATAACCAGAGATAGATGGGTAAACATACTGGTTTAACATATCCAATGTTGAAAGGCTGAGGAGTTCTGTCTCTTCAACACCAGGGTATGGCTTCTTAAAGCTTAGTGATGCTATGATTAACCCTGGGTGCGGATCCTGTACTCTTGTCTGCTCCACCAACGATAGAAAACGATTGAAGACAAATTCTAGTTCTGGACGTACACTCGTATGTAAGGTTCTAGAACACATTGCATTGATAGGCATGATTTTATACATTTTCATTTTTCTTTCTTTTCTTTAATAATGCAAGCTATAATTCGTATAAGACTCTAACATACCTTCCTTAAATAATGCGAGATTATTTTTATATAATCTCTCACATTCAGCATATTGTTCAGGGTTATTATCCACTGGGTAATTGTTTAGGCATAAATATCTAATATAGTCTTGGTAAGATCTCGCTATAGTTCTGATCTTCCCTTCCCAAGTCTCAATTTCTTTCTTTTTTTTTCACAAATAGTAAATTTAGGATCTAATTCGGATATCAGAAGGATTACCATATATAACAACAAAATTGATCCGCCGATTCCTTCGAATCTAGCCTCCCGGTCTGTCATTATACCTCGAGAAGTATAAATAATTACAATCCCCATCCCACCTAAAATTTGAAGAGTTCGTTGATAGTTAGAATAGATTCGTAGACCAGGTCGACTGATCCGTTTTCAATTTTGAAAAGTTCTGTTAGGTTCTTAGTAGCAATCGGCGACCTTTTTTTCTTTTACTTCACAGAGCTTTTCGTCTCCTTGATAGCTGGAAGTTCTCCAAAAGTATGAAAAGCTGGAGGACTTTGTACCATCCATTCCGGTGTGGTTGGATTCTGTTCAACAGCCCAAGGACTTGGAGCGCATCTTTTGTTGTTTCCACTGCTTGAAGTGATTGTTACGACCACGAAGAAACGACAAATCCCAACTACAGATATATAAGAGCCAGAACTGCTAAGGGCATTCCATCCAGCGTAAGCATCTGGATAATCTGGAATGCGACGTGGCATACCCGAAAGCCCTAAGAAATGCATGGGAAAGAAGGTCGGATTAACCCCGAAAAAAGTGATCCAAAAATGGATTTGACCTAAAGTTTCAGGATATGTTCGACCAAAGATTTTACCTACCCAATAGTGAAATCCTGCAAATAAAGCAAAAACGGCTCCCATAGAAAGTACATAATGGAAATGTGCAACCACATAATAAGTATCATGTAGAGCAATGTCTAGCCCAGAATTTGCCGGAACTATTCCAGTGAGCCCCCCTATGGTGAACAAAAAGATGGACCCTACAGCAAATAACATGGGTGTTTTGTATTGTATCGAACCCCCCCACATGGTAGCGATCCAACTAAAGATTTTGATTCCAGTGGGGACAGCTATGATCATGGTAGCTGCGGTGAAGTAGGCACGGGTATCAACGTCTAAGCCCACAGTAAACATATGATGAGCCCAAACAAGAGATCCAGGAACACCTATACTGATCATGGCATAAACCATGCCTAGATACCCGAAGACCGGTTTTCCCGAAAAAGTAGAAACGATATGACTTATGATACCGGATCCAGGCAGAATGGGAATATACACCTCTGGATGACCGAAGAACCGAAAGAGATGCTGGTATAATATGGGGTCTCCCCCTCCAGCGGGATCAGAAAAGGTTGTATTAAAGTTTCGATCGGTTAATAACATGGTAATTGCCCCTGCCAGTACCGGAAGTGATAATAAAAGTGGGAATGCTGTCACTAGAACGGACCACACAAATAGGGGTGATCTATGCATAGTCATTCCAGGTCCACGCATGTTGGAGATAGTTGTTATAAAATTGATAGAACCTAAAATGGATGAAATACCAGATAGATGAGGACTAGAAATTGCTGAATCAACTGCTCCTCCAGAATGGCTGGTAATACCACTTAAGGGCGGATAGACCGTCCACCCAGTGCCACTACCCACTTCTACTAAGGCTGGGCTTAATAGGAGCAAGAGACTTGGTGGCAACAACCAGAATGAAATATTATTTAATCGTGGAAATGCCATGTCAGGCGCACCTATCAGAATCGGAACAGACCAATTACCAGATCCACCTATCATCGCCGGCATAACCATAAAAAAGATCATTAAAAAAGCGTGAGCCGTTATTAAAACATTATAAAGTTGATGATTCCCACCAAGAATTTGATCGCCGGGTCGTGCTAATTCCATACGAATCAGTACTGAGAAGCATGTGCCCATCACTCCAGCAATGGCACCAAAGATGAAATATAGAGTCCCTATATCCTTGTGGTTAGTGGAGAACAGCCATCGGACCGGATTTGTCATAAAATTGAGATTCTTTCGTTTTCTTCCTTATCAGAGAGGGGCCCCTTGTTGAGCGGGGCTTCTTTTTGAAAAAGGGGGAGTGAGGGCTTTCCGGGCCTTCCCCAACCACTAACTTCCCAAGCCCCACCCACTATGTTCTAAAAGGCGGATGGTGCTAATGAAGAATTCACTAGTCACCCCATAAGTAGCAAGATCATTTACAGTATCCAGCAAGATCTTGAGGTTATTAACATTCTCCTCCTCAATAACTTGGACTGTTAATTCGTGGATGTTCCAATTAGGGCCTAGTGGGCAATTCTGCCGATTTAATAAAGCCAGCGTCAAAGTGTCGATAGCTTTTTTGGCATCAACAAGGGCCTGCTGCTGGGCAGGAGCGTCTAGTTGTCCAACAAGGTTTCCCAAGTTTCGGACAAGCTTACTTAGTGAGAGTATGGGTTCCATTGATAGTAAAAATCATTATTGTAGTTCCGCTTCTTGCTCTTCCAATTCAGGAAGACTTCTTTCGCCGGTTGGTCCAACCAAGAAAGACATGGGAATTTTGGGCGTCAGATTCTTCTTCTTCTCTTACTTACGATATTTCGAGTTGGATGAACAGATCGCTCCTATTTAATAAGACATTAGATTCTCATTCATCAATAACTCGACTTCCAGCTTCTCGCATGGAAGGGTCCGGTCCGGAAGAAGAGGAAAAGGAGTTCACCTCAAATCAAGGCAACGCGCGCTCAATCCATCTATCCTGTCTGATTGAGAAAGTCTTTAGGTTCCAGAGTTCCGACCTATAAAGGAGTGAAACCGCTTCCAAAGACTCAGCGATAGGGTAGGCCGTAGTGACTACTCAGATAGAAAGCTTCGGAGGAAGCTTTCTATCTTGCTTTCTCCTCCGCTGTGAAGGCTTTTCTCTCTGAAGGCATACAAAAAGCTCTTCCACGCCTAGCATCGTACTTTCCTCTACTCGTGTAAGGTAAGTCCTCCTTCTCTTAGGAGAATCACTCGCTGCAAGAAAATCTTTGATATGACCTATGAATATTTCGGATCTCTTTCTTAAAAGAATGCCTCTTTTCGAACTTTCTGATAGTTAGTAGTACCTAGCCAAACCAAAGGCTGGAAAGAGCGTTTAGACTACTTATACCCCTCACTGGGAATCAGAGAAAGGAGAGGATAGGACCGGTATTAGCAGAATAGATGGCTTCCTAAGAATCCATCTGATGGTCTTTAGTAAAGACTTTCACAGAAGGAAACGAATGGTTTAGCAGGAGCTGCATAAGTCTCGGATAAAGGCTTCACCGGTCAGGTATTCACCAGCTTTTCTTTCTTTAGTTGCAGTATCGGAATATCCTCTTAATTCAACTGGAAAGGTTTTTCTCAGTAACAGAAAATAGTAGCATAATCCACTCCTGATGAGTTATAAAAGACCCTCTCCTACCAGCTGGAATCATTAACTCCAGATTCTTCTACTGTTCCCGGATGCTTTAGCTGTTGAGGCTAAGAAGGCTACTAGCTGAGGGCGAAGGGCTCACTGAACACGAACCGAATCATGATGCTGACTGAAAAACAGGTAGACACATCAAATAAACTAGGATGAAACATAGGATTCGGTGGATGATTCGGCATCCTTTCTTAATTGCGTATATAACGGTAGCCCTTCCAAAATAGTTTAGTAGGCTAGGAAAGAAAGAAGAAATGATAGAGCGAAATGGTTGGTTGCCCAAAGGGCTATCTGATCTGATCATGGGGGGGATAGCACAAGGGTTTAAGGCATTGGTTTGCTAAATCGACATACAAGAAGATTGCATCATGCATGGGTTCGAATCCCATTTCTTCCAGTCTTTTCCTACTGAACACTTTCCTGCTCAAGATAGGGTACTAGAAAGGGATCATACGAAGGCTATGTTCTTTTTTTAGAGCTAGCCTGATTGACTCCTAAACTAAAGGGTTTCCTTATATCTAAAGTGTGCAGTGAGGGATCTTTATATTCTAGGTAGCCAGTCTTTACTTCACTCGACCCAAGCAATGCCCAAAGAGTCCCCTGTCTTTCTTGGTCGGACCAAGCCAA